TGACCCTGAATCTGACTTTGACTTTGACCCTGAATCTGGATCTAAATTTGGCATCTCTTCATCTGCAAAGAGTTCTCGACGGAAGAACCTAAGGGACGACTCTTTGAATATGAAAACGTCTGGCTCTGGAGGGTTCCAAACGAGGCGGCTTATTCGAAAAAAGCCGTTTTCTCTGAGAGATCTAGTTCGTACCCAGTACCGCGCGACGCTCTCCCAAAAGAAAAGGAGCGCAGCCTCATCCCCCTCATCCCCCTCATCCTCATCTTGTTCTTCGGAATATTCCTCTCGTGCATGGGCCAGCATCAATTGGAAGAGCTCAAAATAATCCTCAGGCTCCACTTCACGAGGCCACCTCTCCAAAGATGACTTGGCCCAATAGGGAAATTCCAATTCATCGGGCCTTTCGAACACATCAAATAGATTGAAACCGGGGTGCCATATTCTAGGAGACCCCATTATGCTATGGACTAAAATCTCCTTTACCCTTTTCAGATACAGGAGGAGGATTTTTTCTCTTCCCTTTGCCTTTTTTACAAACCCCGAGTCGTCATCTTCTTCAAACGGCGATTCGATTTTTTCTACAAGCCCCAAGTCGCCCCCTTTTTCATCGAGAAATCTCCGATCAATGATACAACAAGTTCCATTTTCGAGCATATCGAACGGATTCCTTGGTTCGGACCGAAGAAGCAATGTCACTCGATCATTATCAAACTGACTGCAATCTTTTTCTGCCCGTGAGGATCCCACCAGAGCGACTTCTAGTTCTAATAGGCCATTAACTAGATCAGCATCACACCGACCGAATTTCAAGTAAGCGGTGGTCCCTCGATCAGGGGGTCTGAGTGTAGACCAAGTATCGTGAGCGACCGGTCCGGCAGAAAAACTCAAAAGATAAAGAAGTATCGTTAATCTCTTCATGCTCATTTCAAGTTCGAAGTACCATTTGTGCAAAAAAGAATCCCCCAGCAGAGGGGAGTATTTGGTTAGAAACATAGATATAGGATCTACGGGGCAATTACTTAAGCAATAACCTAGAAGCACATTATGCGCAACAGCCCTTCCTATCTGATAGGAAACGACCCCATGCTCACTAACCGGGCTTCCCTCCCGGTATTGATACACCAAATTTGGTCTATGAAGAGCGAGTCTAATTGTATTAGCGTCTATAATTGATTTCTTCCGTGAAAGACTAATTGATTGGGCCTCATTGGCAAGTGCTACAAAACCTTGTGCACTGGGATCTATGGTTATGGACCCGAATCTGTTAGTATCGCACATTTTCTTTTCCAAGGGAAATCCCTTAGTATCGGAAAGAACGAAAAAGTTCTTTCGCCGTTGTGAAAGAAGAGGCTTTCGCATCTTAATGCATGTATTGAATCTATTCGAACCTACTAGGCGGGGATCCATTTTTTTGGGAATATGAGTCGAAGCAATAACAAGAAAGTTTCTAATGGAACCTCTTTCACGAGCTCCGTAGATATAGTTCTCGAATAGACCGAGGGATAAGTAATTCGACTCCTCCACAGACATATCATGAATGTTTGGAATCCATATTATGCAATGGGACATTGCTTTTGCGAATTCTAATCGAATTAATTGTAATTGAAAGGTGGTATCAAACGGGGCACTCTCTGCTGTTGTCGACCACTCATAGAAAGCTAGCGCTTCCATCATAGTTGTCCGCAGCCCCCTATCAAAATCAAAGCCAGCACCGATATCGCCAACATCATCAAAATCGTCATCATCAAAATCGTAATTATCAAAAAAATCAAGAAGGCTGTCCTCAAACTCATCCATCTCATCATCGTCAGTTATAAAGTAGTCAGGCATGTCATTCCGAAACTCATCCGTAGATAACATAATGAAAGGAAAAAAGGAGTTTTCCGCTAGGTATTTGACCAAACAGGATCGTCCAAGTCCTTGAGAACCTATCACTAAAATATTCCTAGAAGGGGATAGGACTGAGCGAAACGCAAAGAGTATTGGTTTTGCGTGAGGATGAGATGGGAAATGAGAACTATCAGTCCTATACGAATACGAGGTTTGTAAATAAGCGAGTATCTGATAATGAGCAAGGAAGATCCGTTTTTCTGCTAAACAGGATCTATTGAACTCATAATTCATTAGATACTTTTTATGAATGTCAACCAAGCATCGTAAGTAAACTGATCCCGGTTGTTCAAACGTTTGATAACCATAGTCGTTTTTTGATAAATGATCACTATGAGTATGAGTCAGACTCAATAGAATTTGATCTATCCTTTTCTTTGTCGTTAAGGTGAAGAAATGAGTCAAGAATTGTTCTTCTTCCTCATCAGCATCAATCCATTTACTGTTCTCAAACAACCAGGATTCTATTTTCTCATCAACCCAATCAACGTTCGCGAGTGACCAAAAACCTATTTGATTAGAAAAAAAATCACCGTTATCTTTATCTTTCTCTTTCATCTCTTTTATTATCAATGAATGGATCTCTTTACTTGTACGACTTAGATGTCTC